CCTATCAAGGTAATTGGGAATTGGGAAGACTTAAAGAAGAGAAAAATACTTTTTTCTGGTTTGAAAAACCTTTTCTTACTTTTCTTCTTTTCGATTATAAACGATGGAATCGCCCATGTCGGTATATAAAAAATAATCAATTTGAAAATGCTGTACGAAATGAAATGGCACAATATTTTTTTTATACATGTCCAAGTGATGGAAAACAAATAATATCTTTTACATATCCACCTAGTTTATCGACTTTTTCGGAAATGATAGAACGAAAAATGTCTTTGTACACGACAGAAAAATTATCCCATGTGGATCAGTATCATTATTGGGTTTATACCAATGAGCAAAAAAAGTACAACTTGAACAATGAATTAATAAGTCGAACAAAAGCTCTAGAAAAAGAAAAGGGATTTCTTGCTCTAGATATGCTCGAAAAAAGGACCAGATTATGCAATGATGAAAACGAACAAAAATACTTGCCCAAAACGTATGACCCCTTTTTGAGGGGACCATATCGTGGAACAATAAAAAAATTCTATTCACATATGATCATGAATGATTTAATCACTTCTACAGATACGGAGGATTCCATAGAAATCAATTGGATAAATAAGATTTATGGGCTACTTCCTAATAATTCTAATTATTCCAGAAAATTTGAACATCAAAAGAATCCGCCTGATAGGGAATCATTACTGAATTATATTGGTAATTCCTTAACCTCAATCAAAGAATTTCCTTTTGAGCCTGCACCCATTTTGCATTTTAAAAAATATTCTTTATTGAGAGAGCAAACAAGAATTGATTTTGAAAATCAAACAAAAGCTTTAAAATGGGTATTCGATGTAATTACAACTGATCCAAACGATCAAACAATAATTAGAAATAAATCTATTGGAATAGAAGAAATCCATAAAAGGGTTCCTCGGTGGTCATACAAATTAACTGATGATTTGGAAGAACAGGAGGAAGAAAATGAGGAAGAATCTAAGGAAGATCATGAAATTCGTTCAAGAAAAGCCAAACGCGTAGTAATTTATACTGATAACAATCAGAATACCAACCCTATTACAACTACAAATAATACTAATAATAGTGATCAAGCAGAAGAGGTGGCTTTGATACGTTACTCGCAACAATCGGATTTTCGTCGGGATATAATCAAAGGATCCATGCGTGCTCAAAGACGTAAAACGGTTATTTGGGAAATGTTTCAAGCAAATGTGCATTCTCCGCTTTTTTTGGATCGAATAGACAAAACATTTTTTTTTTCTTCTTTTTATATCTCTGAAATGATGAATCTCATTTTTAGGAATTTATTTTATTATAAATAAAAAAATAAATAAAAATATTGATACATAAGATAAATACAAGAATAGATAAGACGAGATTCGCCCACCTCCCATATATTTAATCCCTTCCCCTATAAAAAAACTTGCAACACCAACACCATTTGTAATTCCATCAATTATACGTCTATCAAAAAACTGAGTTAGTTTGGTTAATCCTCTTATCCCCACGGTAAAAACTCTAGTATAAAAAATATCTATGTAACCACGATTATATGACCAATTGTATATCACATTTTTTATTCGGTCCACAAGAATTCTTTTAGGACCCCCTTTTAAAAATGAATTGATTAAATCCAAATTCTGGAAAAATGAATAAGCGGATCCGTATAAAATATATGCTATGAATAGTCCGAAAATTGCTATACTTACCGAAAAAATTGCATTTGTAAAAAATTCATCCAAATTTACAGAATAATTAGAACTTGAATGTAAAAGATTTGTTGATGGGGTTAACCATTTCGATAATATATCAAAATCTATTACTCCTTGATCAAAAGAAATTCCTATTGATCCAACCAACAAAGTAAATAGTACTAATACAAGAAGAGGAAATAGCATAGTATTGTCCGATTCGTGAGGATACATGGAAGTGTATTTATTTCCAAAGTAAGTACTAAAGTATCGTATCCTATTTCTTACATTATTATCAATTTTGGATCTTTCTTTTGCAAAAAAAGAAACCTTTTTATTCATTGTTGATAAAAGTAAATTTGGATTGACTCCTCTTGGAGTTCCTTTTCCCCATAGAGATATGGAATAGAACGAACCATTTTTCGTGCTACTGTAATTTTTAAAATGAACGCGGAAATACCCATCAAAGGTAAGTAAATATACCCGAAACATATAAAATGCGGTTAATCCTGCTGTGAAATAAGCTATTACTGCGAAAATTGGTGAATACAACCAACTATCATTAAGAATGTCATCTTTGGACCAAAAACAAGCAAGAGGTGGAATACCACAAAGAGAAAGTGTACCCAATAAAAAAGTAGTTCTTGTAATTGGAACATATCTTGTTAAACCACCCATAAGAACCATATTCTGACTTTTATCTGGTGAATATCCAACAATAGGTTCCATTGAATGAATAATAGATCCGGATCCCAAAAACAATAAAGCTTTTGAATAGGCATGAGTGATCAAATGGAATAAAGCAGCTCGATAAGAACCTATACCTAGAGCTAACATAATATAACCCAATTGAGACATTGTGGAATAGGCTAAGCTTTTTTTAATGTCTCTTTGAGCAAGGGCCAAAGTAGCCCCTAATAATAGTGTTATTACACCTATTAAAGAAATGAAATTCATTATATAAGGTATGACTATGAAAAGAGGAAGAAGCCGAGCTACAAGAAAAATTCCTGCTGCTACCATAGTAGCAGCGTGTATAAGAGCCGAAATAGGAGTGGGTCCTTCCATAGCATCAGGTAACCATACGTGAAGGGGGAATTGTGCGGATTTAGCAACTGCACCGACGAATAATAAAGAAGCACACAAGGTAGCAAATAAAGAATTGACCCCATTATTTTGGATTAAGTTATTAGTTATTTCGAGCAAATACCGAAATTCTAAACTACCTGTTATCCAATAAAAACCTAAGATTCCTAACAATAAACCAAAATCCCCTACACGATTAGTTACAAAAGCTTTTTGACAAGCACTTGCTGCAATTGGTCGTGTGAACCAAAACCCTATTAATAAATAAGAACACATTCCCACAAGTTCCCAAAAAATATAAATTTGTATCAAATTTGAACTAGTAACTAATCCCAGCATAGAAGTATTAAAAAAACTCATATAAGCAAAAAATCTCAAATATCCTTGATCGTGATACATATACTTGTCACTATAAATAAGAACCATGATTCCAACAGTAGTAATTAGTATTGACATAATAGAAGTAAGTGGATCGATCAAGTATCCAAACTCTAAGGAAAAATCATTATTGATGGTCCAAGACCATAGATATTGATAGATAAAACTTCCATTTATTTGTTGAATAGACAGATTGGCTGAAAACACCATAGCTATACTTAAGAGTAAAACACTAGGAAAAGCCCACATGCGACGAATATTTTTTGTTGCTGTCGGAATAAGTAGAAGTCCAAATCCTATTGACATAGTAACTGGAAGTGGAAGAAAAGGTATTATCCACGCATATTGATATGTATGTTCCATAAGAAAAGAAACTCTTTTTTCTTATAATTACAAATTGTTCTCGATTCACCAATTCTTATCTTTTTTATCCTTTTAGAAAGGAACAATAATAAAAGAAATAAACAAAAAAAAAAGATATGAAAAAAAAAGTCAAATATTGGGATTCTTAATTATTCTTATTTTTTTTTTGTGATTAATAAACATATTTATTATACTATAATAGTATAATAAATATATTATATAGTATACTATATATAGTAAGGAAAAAGAGTTAGACCAAAAAAAGAGTACTTTTTTTTTTATTCAAATATGGATCATAGTATCTATATTCGAATTAAAAAAAAATACCTAGGTATTCTAGTTCATTTTGGGAAGGGAGTAATTACCTAACTTGTTGTGTAACTGATTGATTGGATTGAAACCCAATAAAAAAACTTATGTTTATCAGAAATCTTATGATACTCCTTACTTTGAATTATGGACATAGCACTCTGGGCTTAATCAATTTTGATTTTCCCTTATTTTCTTCCATTTTTTTCCCTCATGTCATTTATATATGTGATGTGTGATGTGCGCGCATACGTATATGTGATATATATATCACATATACATGTATATATAAATATATTTGTATTATATATATTTGTATGTTTATTATATATTTATATGTTAAAGTAAAAAAACAATGTATATTAAAAAGAGTATATTAAAAAAATTATCCACATACACGAAATAAGTATAGATAATAACTAAAAAGAACGATCTATTTTGAAGAATACATGTCTTTCACATACAACGATAAAAGGAGGAACCCCCCTTTTTTGA